TGTATTGATGAACCCAGATATACCTAATGTCTTTCTCTTCTTTTATTGCCCTCCTGTCGTCAATTGACAGTTAGGGCTCAATATAATATTGACAGTTAGGGCTCAATATAATATAATTTGATATGATATGACTTTGATATGATTTAGGGCTCAATAGAATTCCCAAATCAGACTTTGGTAAATCCTTTTTTTCATCTCCTGCTGATTCAGAGGTACCGTCTCTTGGATCCATTGTATAGTTTAATGGTAAAGTTTGATTACCATTAACCCCCAGAAAAGTGAACGAGTTTTTCGGTTTGATTCATATCCTATTCATCTTCTAAAGGTGTCCCTCGGCTGATTTCTATTTTATATTAAGTTAAGGTGGCCTTAGGCCTTATTCCCTATTGTATTTGTATTGTGTAGTGCTTTTTGATTTCCTAAAGGTGGCCGGCCCTCAGCAACTCTTATTTCTAGTTTATTTATGAATAAAGGTGGCCATAGGCCCCTATGGTCCATTGGTGCCCCTATGGTCCAGTGGTTACGACCTCTCTCTTTCACGGAGAAAACGAGGGTTCAAGTCCCTCTAGGGGTATACCAAGACCATAGAGTAGGATTTTATCAAAAGTGAAATGGAGTTGTCAACTCCTCAGTCTATCCGTGGCAGTTTGATTTGATATATTTTATCAAAAGTGAAATGGATTTGTCCGCCTGGGAGACGAAAGAAAGTTGATTATGGAACGTCTAATTAGGCGTTGGGTCGATGCCCGAGTGGTTAATGGGGACGGACTGTAAATTCGTTGACAATATGTCTACGCTGGTTCAAATCCAGCTCGGCCCAACAATTCGCCAATCTACTATCAGATGGTAGAACCCTCTTGTTCTTAAGAAATACCTGATAAGAGAGAAGAAAAAAGAATCAAAATTTTCTGCTAGATCTCTTCTTATTTCCCTGGGATTGTAGTTCAATAGGCAAGAGCACCGCCCTGTCAAGGCGGACGTTGCGGGTTCGAGCCCCGTCAGTCCCGACGGATCCAATAAGTACATCAATTAACCTCTCCGTTTTATGTGAAATGAAAGAAGGGACAGAGAGCATAATTTAATTCCGAAGGGGTTTCCCCTCTTTTTTTCAGGATTCTGTCGAAGAAAGAACAAACCCTAAACTAAAATGAAAATAATTAAAATAGTGAAGTTGATAGAATATTCCATCTTTTCTCCCGCGACTCATCTTTCTCATACTTCTTTGTCTTCCAAAGAAAATGGGATCATTCAAATTTACAACCTAATTCCTCTTTTTTTCCACTTCGCTTGTATTGTTTGTTGGGGTTTTGTAGTTAAGTTAATGGAAACGGACGAGGATACTTCATTTGATGGTTCTACACGGAACACCTAAGGTAAGTTATAGAAAAGAAAGAACAGAAAAGAAGGATAAATAAAGGAATTTTTGATTGGTCCGGGAATCCCATCTTGGATTCGGTATGGATAAAAGATCTTCGTATGTTATACTATTCAATTCTCGACGACGAATTAATTTAATAGCTCAGATATTGTTATTCATGATATTGATCCGATTCAAGATCATCGATAGGTAATGCATTCATTGAATTGACAGGTGAAAGATTTATCATCTCTATGGGATTAAATCCCGAGTTATTGTGAAATAAAAAAACGATGAGATTGAGATTATGGAAGTAAATATTCTTGCATTTATTGCTACTGCACTGTTCATTTTAGTTCCTACTGCTTTTCTACTTATCATTTACGTAAAAACAGTCAGTCAAAATAATTAATTACTTGAACTGAAACTTGACTTCTGAGTTCTTATCAATAGTTGAAGAAATCAAATAAAAAGGATTCTTTTTTTGCGTCTTAAATGAAATCAACGGACTATAATGGGCGGTATTCTATGAGATCCGAGAGTATGGTAAGAAAGAAATTTCTTTCTTACCATACTCTCTATTACTGTTATAGTAGTGTATAAAGTTGTACTTGACTTTCTAATAAAGTTGGTATACTATATTAGCTTCTATCTATATCTACAATATATGTAGTGATTAATCCATATATGGAATTAACGTAGGACCCAATTCTCTTTCTTTCTGAAATAATTGTTTTACTGTTATACAATACATTTCTCCACTAGAATCCAATGGAATTTCGAAATGAATATATTTTGAATTGAAATAATTTTCAATTCAAATAAAAAATGCGTTGCAGAACGATCTATAAAACAATTGATACCGTTTCATTCCTCAACTAAATTAGTAGTGCTTCTAAAGTCCACTTCTTCCCCATACTACGAGTGAAAGGGAAAATGTAAAGACTACCATTAAAGCAGCCCAAGCGAGACTTACTATATCCATGTCAATTATGTCCCTTATCTTTATGATAGAAATATTCCATTATTGTATTGCTCACTAATAATAGTAGAATCCATGGTCCAGAGTCAAAAAGGGATTCTGGCCCAACACTATTGATGAACCAATCAAATAAATCCATTTCTAAAAAATTACTATATGATTTCTAATCGGGAAAGACTAAACACAAGTAAAATACACAATGATGCTACAAAGGAATGTTACTAATGGAACATATAGTAAAAAAAAGAGGGCCCATTCTTTGTTGCCCTTTAACTTCAAAGATCAATTGCTATCTATTACATACTTTTATTTCCTATTTGATCTAATCCGTACCCTTTCCCGATTGTCTCTCTGAAGCATATGTAGATTATATAAAGGACTTTCCACAACTAGTTAGCCGCCGGCTATGCCAATGAAATTCAAGACCCAATCAATAGATATTACATTAGCAGTAGAAGGGAATCGGGAAGTCTTGCTTCGACCATTATAATATAATCTTTCTTTGAATATAATCTTTCTTTGAATTTTAGATTGAAAGATTTCCAATCTTTTACAAAATCCCCAGAATAGATGTTTAGAATCAACCAAGTATCAACAATCCCCTTATTCTGTTCTACTGGGGAAAATTTGGGTGATTTATATCAGCAGATAAGAGATTTTGATTCGTTTGTTGATGAGGCGGCACCCGGATTTGAACTGGGGAAAAAGGATTTGCAGTCCCCCGCCTTACCACTCGGCCATGCCGCCAAAACGATACACAATAGGATAAAATTTTCTGGGTTGGATTAATAAACTTTAGTTTATTGTACTTGCATCCCTTTTTTAATTTAATCCTTTTGCTAAATTTATAAAAATTATAAAAGAAACCCCTTTCCCCTTTTGATTGTAGTTGATCCACCCCTTCGAATGCCGAAAAACTTCCCCTCACTTTTCTATTGAACAATCAAATGTATATTTTCATTCAAAAAAGCCAAAATTTATGACAAATGGGAACCCTTAACTATTCGTTGACTGAGAATTCCTGAATGATTCTTGGATTTGAATCTAAAATTGGGTTTGCCGAATGACATAAAAAACTACAAAACATACTTAATGGATTCTTTTGAATCAAAAATCCTTCTCAATTTCTATTATAACAAAAATGATAAGTATATGTAAACCCCACAATGGAAATTCTTACACAGATACCAAATTGGGTATCTTATTTAGAGTATGTTTCCTATACCTATAAATAAAGGGAATTCGTTGGAACAAAAAAAAGGCCCGGCTGGGTATTTACCGGGCCAGGCCCAAAAGGCACTTCGAACAAAATAAAAGCAAGAAGGTCTTCTTTATTTATCTTTCTATTTGGATCTTTCGAGCATCTAAATGGAATTCCTAATTATATAATAACGATAAAGAATGTGAAAGAAATACTTTCTTTAATCCTTACTTGATGTGTAATGTAACATAGTAATTATCTTTTTCAATTGGGAGAGATGGCTGAGTGGACGAAAGCGGCGGATTGCTAATCCGTTGTACGAGTTATTCGTACCGAGGGTTCGAATCCCTCTCTTTCCGTTTCCGTTGATGACTTTCTATTTTTTTCTTTCAAATTTCGCAAACCCCTTTTGATTTTTTTCCTAGTTAAACGTATGGAATATAGAAAATAAAATCTTAAGAAAATTGGAAAATCAAGCAACAAAAACGAAATTTTTATTTTATTCTTCACGCCCAGGATTACGTCCTGGATCATTGGATAGGAATCCAAAGATGAAGAGAGAAACAAAGAATATTACTACTGTGTAAACGAAAAGTTTGAGAGTAAGCATTACACAACCTCCAAGATCATTTTTTGAAAAAGAAAAACGAGAAAAGATAATAGATCCTCCATTTTTATATCACATATCCTATTTTGACACCAAGAAATGAATTCTAGAAATAGAAAAGAATGTTCAGAAATTCAAATGAAGTTGAAATTTGTAATAAGAGTCTTTGATTACCACAAATCACTTTCATACCCACAATTAGATATTCTAAGGGACCCTAACCTAATAAGGCCTTTCGCCGGAAAAAGGATTAGAATCGGGAAATGGGGCGAGCGGAATTTCTCGCGGCTATCCAAGAATTTCAATGTTTGAATTGAAGGTTCATACTCCCAGACTTATTTGATCTTATCAATTGTTATAATTTTTATCGAATAAATCATGAATTTTCTAGGATAGTATTCAAGATCTTATCGAAAACTTACAGCAGCTTGCCAAACAAAGGCTAAAAGAAAAAAGAACAGAGGTATGACTGGCATAACATCTACGATTGGATTCAAAAAAGCATAGGCTTCGGGCAATTTGGCGAAGAAAAGACTACTCGGATAAAGGGTAGAATTAAGACAGATCAAACTAAAGATATTAAGCATAACAGACATTTTGTTCGTCGAGATAATTGCATTTTGATTGAGTTATTGATATAAGGAAAAATGAAGAAAGTAAGGTAGACAAAAAAATCCTTCTTTTTCCGCTCAATCAAAAATCCTCCAATCCTCAAAGGAGAATAGAAGAAATCATACTTTCATACAATATCTTAATTGAATTATATGTAATGATCAATAAATTCAGTTGAATTCTAGATATACACATGTCAAAATCCTAGCACGAATCTATAATATATTCTATAAAGAAGAAAGATTTTCTCTAGTCTATAGATAGTTGGACTGGAATTGACGAACACTTAATACCAATATTATTCTTTATTAGTATTATTATTAGTGTCGAATAAAAATAGAAATGGGGCGTAGCCAAGTGGTAAGGCAACGGGTTTTGGTCCCGCTATTCGGAGGTTCGAATCCTTCCGTCCCAGAGCATATCCATTGTATCCGAATACATCTTTTTTGTTCAACAAGGTTCTGTTTCAAGGTCTAATATTGTATAGAATATTATTGTATAGAATATTATTCTTCTTTCTTTTTTTATTTTGAATGATTCTTTTCGGAATCATATCTCATTTTTTCACAAACTGAACTAAATTGAGTTCAAATGACATGCAAATGTAACTGAATCCTTTTGTAATCCAGATAAAGATAAGATGGGACATATATCACAGTTGCAGAAAGATTACTTAACCTCAGGTTAAACAAAATATGAAAATACATATAAAACCAGGAAGTGCTTAGCCTATAGGTATGTATTGTTATCCTATATTCAGTGACAATAGTCTTTCTATTTTTGTGAAAAATAATTTGCATCCCTAAAATATTCAAATTTAAATATTTAACAATGATATTTCTTTTTATTGTTCGATCTATTTAGCTTATTTGCTTTAAATCATTGACAATTCTATTCGAAAAGAAACAGAAATATTTATTTCTTATGATAATCAAATGTAGTCTTTACTGTAAAAAGTAAAACTTGACTCAAATAATGATGTCGAAGTAGGAAACTTTTTCAATTATCAAGATTTGTAATGATTCCTTATGGGTTGAATCTTTAGGAAGTTGGAAATGGGTCAGTCTATCTTATTGAGTCACTTGAACAGACAGAGTCAAATAGAATTTCTTTATTCGTGTTATTTCTGTTAGTTATGTTATTTCTATATTTTGATTTCTGGATATTTCTGTTAGATATTTTTTTGAGATAGAGATTTATAGAAAAAAGTTGCGTTCATACAAAAAAAGCCCAGGTCTTGCTAAGATTTCTTCAGAAAAATCTTTATTATCTATTATTATCTATGTAGCTAAGAAAAAATATAAATGACTATGTCTCTGTACCGACTGAACCAATGACTATTCATGATTCCATAATTGAATCAATTCCATACTGGTTCCAAATTAGAGGAATGTTATGGTAAAACTTCGTTTAAAACGATGTGGTAGAAAGCAACGTGCGACTTGAAGGACACGATCCGGTGTGGATTCTTATTCTTACATCCACCATTTTATTTTATATAGGAATGAAGGTGCTCTTGGCTCGACGTCGTTTGTTCTATTCTACTAGAACCCTTCTTTTTTTATTGGGTTGTAATGTAAATAGTTCATGATGGAGCTCGAGTAGAAAGTATTTATTAATTTCTCAGGGGCAACGATCTAGGGTTAATGCCAATCAATAAATTGGAACAACTTCGTAAGTATATCTTCGATATAGAAATCGAAAGAATCCGATTCGAGCAAATTTTCAATTCAAAAAAATTGTTGGAACCGCAAAAACTTTTTCGATCCACAGTGTATCGCGCACGAATCAACCGTCGGTATGATTCTTTGATAGAAAGAAATCACAAAAGGGGTATGTTGCTACCATTTTGAAAGGATTAAGAAGCACCGAAGTAATGTCTAAACCCAATGATTTAAAACAAAGATAAAGGATCCCAGAACAAGGAAACACCGCTTCAATTGTCTCACAGATCCGAATAAAGAATCCAAATAGATTTTCAACGAGACAAAAAAGGGGGGTTAAAGACCACTCAATAAAAAAATATCTTAATTTTCTTTAATATATTTGAGAATTATTGAACTTGAGTTATGAGTACAAATGATTTTTTAGTTTTCAGGAAGGAAGCTAAAAAAAAATGACTATGAGTTAAATTTTAGGCTAATTTCTTTTACGGATTCCTTTACTATTTATTAGAATTTTATCCATAGACAAAACTTCGAATCATTTTTTCTCGAGCCGTACGAGGAGAAAACTTCCTATACGGTTCTAGGGGGGGGTTCTTTTTCATCTACATCTATCCCGATGAGCCGTCTATCGAATCGTTGCAATTGATGTTCGATCCCGAAGAGAAGGAAGAGATCTTCGGAAAGTGGGTTTTTATGATCCGATCAAGAATCAAACTTATTTAAACGTTCCCGCTATTCTCTATTTCCTTGAAAAAGGCGCTCAGCCTACAGGAACTGTTCAGGATATTTTAAAAAAGGCAGAGGTTTTTAAGGAACTTTGCTCTAATCAAACGAAATTCAATTAAATTAAGGAAATAAAAACCAATTCAATATTAAATTAAGGAAATAAAAACTAAGGGTAGGATAGTGATTTCTATATCATTTTGGATATCTTTTCTATACTATGTTTTTTTATTTCCTTCTTTTCTTGCTCTATTAGTATCTATTTATCATTGCTTTTATAGAATCTTTTTCTAATGAAAACCTTATTTGATTGATCCTCACAAAATCGAAAATTCTGGCATTACCTGCAAT